CCTTTTTACTTATCATATACGTCAAAACAGTCAGCCAAAATGATTAATTTGAATTAAACTTGAATTATTCATTTTTCTCAATGATTGAAGAAATGAAAAGGTTTAAAACTCTATTTCAGTCTTAAATGAAATATGGAATCAGAAGTATCTGAGATAGTGTGGTAGAAAGAGCTATATATAGCTCTTTCTACCACACTATACAATTGAGTATTATTTCATATTCATTCATATTTTTAGTACATAAAACATAAAGTTGTATTGTATACAGAAAGAAGCTTTCTCTTATATAGAGAAATTGACAATAGATATCTATAATCTAATTAATAATAGATCTTAGACGTACATCAAAATGAAATAGCACTCAAATTTCCTATTTTTTCTCTACACCCATTTGTATGCATTTCGATCAATCCAAAAGAATTGCAAGCCCAACTGCTTTAATTCCTTATTTTTTATATCTCTTATTATGCTTATGGATATGGATCCGGGAGCCCTTCGAAAGAATTAATGTAGGAATAATCGTACGGGCATATACTAATATACTATCTAATATACCATATAAATACCATATCATATATTATCTAAATATAAGAATATTAGATAGTATCTAATAATAAATAGAATAAGAATATCTAATAATAAATAGAATAAGAAAAGAAAAATATTTAATAGAAGATTAAATAGAAAATAGAAATATAATACTACTAATATATCTAATATATCTAAGAAATAATAGATAGATAAACTAAAGCAAGTAAAGTTTTTTTTAAGCTTTCGCAAAATGATCACAATTGATACAAGTAGATTTTTCAGTAAAATACTAAATTAGTAATATTCCTAGCTCTAAAGCCCACTCCTTCCCCATACTACAAGTGAAAGAGAAAATGTAAACACTACCATTAAAGCAGCCCAAGCGAGACTTACTATATCCATGTGAATGATGTCTCCTATTTAAGGAATTATTCCATTATTGATTCATAATCATAGTGGAATCAATGGTGCAGAGTCAAAATAGGATTCTTACTTACAGCTCTTTATGAAACAATTTCATGAATCCACTCATAAAAATTTCCTAGATTTCTTATTCAATAGAATTCCATTGAAATAGAAAGAATTGGAAAAAAAAAGAAGAGCCATTCAACCATTCTGATTAAATTTATGAGCAGCACTCAGAGCTTTTAGCGAGTCTGGATACAAAGTATCTTCAGTTCTTTCCACAATTATGAAATGAATTTACCATCAGCCTATCCAATCTAATTTGATCGCAGACAGAGTTAGTAGACACTACCTCAATATTAAGAAAAGAAAGTTCTAGTGTAAAATAATTAGGGAGTCTTTATAGTCTTTTTTAGAATCCTTTCTTAAATCTTAATAGCCAAAATGGAGTGTCTCTTAGGAACCTTTGGATACCAAGATTTCCGACTTCTTACTTTCATAGTTCTGATGCCCAGAATGAATTCTCACTATTTCTTTTATTTGATTCAATTCAGAATAGCCCAAACCAATCATTAATAAGATTGGGTTGCTTCAGATTTATTGGTACCTGTTTGAGCCACACTCAGAACCCAGATTTTGAGAAAAAAGATGACAGTCTTTTTTTTATAGGCCCTTACGGGTTCTCAAAATCAAGTATCGACAGACCTAGCCCTTGCCTATGGGCAAGGATTCGTCAAGTTCGATCAACAGGATTAAGAAATTCCAAGTATTTTTTTGTTGATCAGGCGACACCCAGATTCGAACTGGGGATAAAGGATTTGCAGTCCCCCGCCTTACCACTTGGCCATGCCGCCAAATTCCATCCAAAATGGATAAAGAAATTATGTATAGATGTATAGATATTCTTATACTTATATTTACTTATATTCTATATATAGAATATAGAATTTATATAATTCTATTTCTATTCCTCTCCTCATTTTGTTTTGATTTGAATTTTTTACTTTCTTAATTTCTTTTTGGATCTTGAATCCCATTGGACTTAATTTTGTATCTCCATTTGTATTATCTTAATGGATGCAAAATCCAATTGATTTACGACTAATCATTATCAATTACATTATCAATTAGAATTATAAGAAAATATATGTGTATATGTAAACCCCAGAACAGTTTAAACTCCAGAACAGAAATTTTTATACGTAGATAAGATATCGAGCCCGGGTCTATTTCTTATGCACATATCCTATCCCTATATAGGATCATCCGTGCTTTAATATTTCATTGAATATGAATAGAAGATAGACATTACGATAGAGTGCGACCGAACCTATGTTACACCAAGTTCAATTATGATAAAAGATGTGATATACGGATAGCTAGACAGCTATATCGGCATGTACTTCCTAAAGATTACTCCTATGACTATATACGTACGCAATTCCATTGTATTTTATGTATTTTAGAAATTATACATTATACTATCAAACACAAAAAAAGATTTGCGAATTCCTTTTTGAACATTGAATTGTGTGTGCTAAAAAAAGAGAAACTCTATGCTGTTTTCTTCTGTTTTTATCTTATTCATAGAGAGCAGATTAAATCCTGAATTCATTGATTTTTGATTTTTTTGTACCCTGATCGTAATATCATAATAAAATAATTAGGTATAAATTGGATCAATTTTGATATCCGATAAAAGACTCCATCAGCCTAAGTGACAGAATTTTTCCCGAATGCTTTATCAATTTCCATTTCTTTCTATTTGTACCTGGCTCAAGCTCAAATTCGAACTTGCATCGAAAATGCCCTCCATTTCTCTGTCTTGCTTCCGTTCATATGTATGATATATATGGATGGAGTTGACTAAATTTTTATGTGATTCAGTAAACAGAATATCCATTCCATCATTGCTAGATCAATCGGTAGGGTTCGATGAATAGTGAGCCAAGCCAATAATGGGATTTTTTCAATAAAGAGGAAACTTCAGATTAAGATGCTACAGAATGGAAATGAGGGAATATCCACAATACCTGGATTTAGTCAGATACAATTTGAGGGATTTTGTAGGTTCATTAATCAGGGCTTGACGGAAGAATTTCATAAGTTTCAAAAAATTGAAGATAGAGATCAAGAAATTGAATTTCAATTATTTGTGGAAACATATCAATTGGTAGAGCCCTTGATAAAAGAAAGAGATGCTGTGTATGAATCACTCACATATTCTTCTGAATTATATGTACCCGCGGTCTTAATTTGGAAAACCGGTAGAAATATGCAAGAACAAACCGTTTTTATTGGAAACATCCCTATAATGAATTCTTTTGGAACCTCTATAGTAAATGGAATATACCGAATTGTGATAAACCAAATATTGCAAAGTCCCGGTATTTACTACCGTTCAGAATTGGAACATCACGGAATTTCTGTCTATACCAGTACTATAATATCGGATTGGGGGGGAAGGTCGGAATTAGAAATTGATAGAAAAGCAAGGATATGGGCCCGTGTAAGTAGAAAACAAAAAATATCTATTCTAGTTCTATCATCAGCTATGGGTTCGAATATAAGAGAAATTCTAGATAATGTTTGTTACCCTGAAATTTTCTTGTCTTTCCCGAATGATAAAGAGAAAAAAAAGATTGGGTCAAAAGAAAATGCTATTTTGGAGTTTTATCAACAATTTGCCTGTGTAGGGGGAGATCCGGTATTTTCTGAGTCCTTATGCAAGGAATTACAAAAGAAATTTTTTCAACAAAGATGTGAATTAGGAAAGATTGGTCGACGAAATATGAACCGTAGACTGAATCTTGATATACCCCAAAACAATACATTTTTGTTACCACGAGATCTATTGGCTGCTGTGGATCATTTGATTGGAATGAAATTGGGAATGGGTACACTTGACGATATGAATCACTTGAAAAATAAACGTATTCGTTCTGTAGCAGATCTATTACAGGATCAATTTGGATTGGCTCTTGTTCGTTTAGAAAATACGGTTCGAGGAACTATATGTGGAGCAATCAGGCATAAATTGATACCGACTCCTCAAAATTTGGTAAATTCAACTTCATTAACAACTACTTATGAATCGTTTTTTGGCCTACACCCTTTATCTCAAGTTTTGGATCAAACTAATCCGTTGACACAAATTGTTCATGGGCGAAAATGGAGTTATTTGGGCCCTGGAGGATTGACGGGGCGAACTGCTAGTTTTCGGATACGAGATATCCACCCGAGTCACTATGGACGTATTTGTCCTATTGACACGTCCGAAGGAATCAATGTTGGACTTATTGGATCATTAGCTATTCATGTGAAGGTTGGTTATTGGGGATCTATAGAGAGTCCGTTTTATGAATTATCTGATAGATCAAAAGAGGCACAGATGGTTTATTTATCACCAAATAGAGATGAATATTATATGGTAGCAGCAGGAAATTCTTTGGCCTTGAATCGGGGTATTCAAGAACAACAGGTTGTTCCAGCTCGATATCGTCAAGAATTCCTGACTATTGCATGGGAAGAGATTCATCTTAGAAGCATTTTTCCCTTCCAATATTTTTCTATTGGAGCTTCCCTCATTCCTTTTATCGAGCATAATGATGCGAATCGAGCTTTAATGAGTTCTAATATGCAGCGCCAAGCAGTTCCCCTTTCTCGGTCCGAGAAGTGCATTGTTGGAACTGGGTTGGAAGGCCAAACGGCTCTAGATTCGGGGATTTCAGCTATAGCCGAACGCAAGGGAGAAATAATTTATACTGATACTCAAAAGATCATTTTCTCAAGTAATGGGGATACTCTAAGTATCCCATTAGTTATGTATCAACGTTCTAACAAAAATACTTGTATGCATCAAAAAACTCAGGTTCAGCAGGGTAAATACATTAAAAAGGGACAAATTCTAGCGGGCGGTGCAGCTACAGCTGGTGGGGAACTCGCTTTAGGAAAAAATGTATTAGTAGCTTATATGCCATGGGAAGGTTACAATTTTGAAGACGCAGTACTAATTAGCGAACGTTTGGTCTATGAAGATATTTATACTTCTTTTCACATCCGAAAATATGAAATTAAGACTCATGTAACAAGCCAAGGTCCTGAAAGAATCACTAAGGAGATTCCGCATTTAGAGGCTCGTTTACTCCGAAATTTAGACAAAAATGGAATTGTGATGCTTGGATCTTGGGTAGAAACAGGTGATATCTTAGTAGGTAAATTAACACCTCAGACAGCGAGCGAATCGTCATATGCCCCGGAGGATAGATTATTACGAGCTATACTTGGCATTCAGGTATCCACTTCAAAAGAAACTTCTCTAAGACTACCTATAGGGGGAAGGGGTCGAGTTATTGATGTGAGATGGATCCATAGAAAGGGGGTTTCCAATTATAATCCAGAAAGGATTCGTGTATATATTTCACAGAAACGCGAAATCAAAGTAGGTGATAAAGTAGCTGGAAGGCATGGGAATAAGGGTATAATTTCTAAGATTTTGTCTAGACAAGATATGCCCTATTTACAAGATGGAACGCCCATTGATATGGTATTCAACCCATTAGGAGTCCCCTCACGAATGAATGTGGGACAGATATTTGAATGTTCGCTCGGGTTAGCGGGGGATCTGCTAAAGAAACATTATCGAATAGGGCCCTTTGATGAGAGATATGAGCAAGAGGCCTCAAGAAAACTAGTTTTTTCTGAATTATATGAAGCCAGTAAGCAAACAAAAAATCCATGGGTATTTGAACCCGAATATCCGGGAAAAAGCAGAATATTTGATGGAAGAACAGGAGATCTTTTTGAACAACCTGTTCTAATAGGAAAGTCTTATATCCTAAAATTAATTCATCAAGTTGATGATAAAATCCATGGACGTTCCAGTGGGCATTACGCACTTGTTACACAACAACCCCTTAGAGGGAGGGCCAAACAAGGGGGACAAAGAGTAGGAGAAATGGAAGTTTGGGCTCTAGAGGGATTTGGTGTTGCTCATATTTTACAAGAGATGCTTACTTATAAATCTGATCATATTAGAGCTCGTCAAGAAGTACTTGGTGCTACGATTATTGGAGCAACAGTACCTAAACCAGAGGGTGCTCCAGAATCTTTTCGATTGCTCGTTCGAGAACTACGATCTTTGTCCCTGGAACTGAATCATTTCCTTGTATCTGAAAAGAACTTCCAGATGAATAGGAAGGAAGCTTGATCTCAATGAATCAGAATTTCTATTCTATGATCGACCAGTATAAACATCAACAACTTCGAATTGGACCAGTTTCCCCTCAACAAATCAGGGCTTGGGCAAAAAAAATTCTACCCAATGGAGAGATAGTTGGAGAGGTGACAAAACCCTATACTTTTCATTATAAAACTAATAAACCGGAGAAAGATGGATTGTTTTGTGAAAGAATTTCTGGACCCATAAAAAGTGGGATTTGTGCTTGTGGAAATTACCGAGGGATTGGATCTGAAAAAGAAGACCCGAAATATTGTGAAGAATGCGGGGTGGAATTTGTTGATTCTCGGATACGAAGGTACCAAATGGGATACATCAAACTGACATGTCCAGTGACTCATGTGTGGTATTTGAAACGTCTTCCTAGTTATATTGCGAATCTTTTAGATAAGCCCCTTAGGGAATTAGAGGGCCTAGTATATTGCGATGTGTGATTTGATCGAAATTTTCATTTGACAGATTTGGACTGATAAACTGTCATCCCATTTAATCTGATTGGGATGCCCCCTGCTCTGACATGTATCTTGGGAGGAGGAACATGAAGCTCAGAATTATGGGTGCATTCAAGACTTAAAAATGGAAGAAAAGGGGAATTGATCCATGGTCGATTCCGTAACAGATAATATAGGAATAGTTAGTTATACCTCGTGAAAAAAGACTTTTTGTGGAATTAGAAATTTCTTTGAGAAAGAAATTCTGTTCAGGCAAGCGCAAGTGAATATGACATGGCATGGTTACGGGAGCTTATATATCGCATATATGCTTCAAGGGATATCATGGCACATAACCATCGAGGTGAGTAGAGACCTAAAAAAGATCGAATGTAACAATACAATATATAGACAAAGAAATCCTTTACGAGTCCCAAAATATTCCTTTCAGGGGATTCATAATTTGAGGGGAAGTAGACTACTCAAGAACTTAACATTTCCTTTTTTTCATAAACATAAAGAAACATAAAAGAAAGTAAAAAAGGTTAGAGTGAAAATCAAAAATAAAATAAGATAAGAATGAATCAATGAAAGGTTGGTCCTTACTGGGAACTTGAGTAAAGAGTAGCTTTTTGTAGGGTTTTCTCGAACAAAGTTTAAAAAGAAGAACCCCTTTCTTTATTTGGTGTAACTACTTGAGCCGGATGAGAGGAAACCTTCACGTCCGATTGTGAGGGGGGGAATCCAATACTATAGGAACCTATCTCAATTTTTCTTTTGCTAGGTCCATAACTAAAAAACCTACTTTCTTACGATTACGAGGTTCATTCGAATATGAAATTCAATCCTGGAAATACAGCATCCCACTCTTTTTTACTACTCAAGGTTTCGAGA